GAGCTTTTCTTTTTCCATAGAAAAAAAGGTGTTCAAAAAGAGTTTCAGAAGATGTTGATCGTAAATGATAAAATTGGTTACAAAGAAAAATGAAGATGGATTCGTATTCACATACATAAGAATTATATATAAACAAGAATAATCTTTTATTCTTTTTTGAAACAATGGAACTTGATTTCTTTGGAGTTGGAATAATAAGACTATTCCAATTCTGATACTCATAGAGAAGGAAGCGTAATAAATGGAAAAAAGAGGCGTCTTTCAACCAGGAGCGAAGAGTTTGAACAACGATTTCTAGATGGATGGGGTAGGGTATTAGTATATCTGACACATAATTTAAATGTACAAAATTGTCTTCTAAAAACGGAAATAGTGAATGAATTGATCGTAAATTTTGAGATTTGCCTATTTCTTCTTTCCTTTCTAAGGAAGATACTAATCTTAGGGAAAAGGGAATTTCCCCAATAACTGCAAATCCCTCTGATATCATTTGCGAATCTAAAGTTTTGTTATGCCCCAACAATAGGTTTTGGTTTGACTCATTAGCAGAAATAAGCAAAGGATTCTGTTGAGACATTCGAGTAATTAAACGTTTCACCATTAGTGAACTGGATTTATTATCATAACCAAAATTTTCCACCAAAATGAATCTATTTAAAACATGATCATGAGCCAGTGCATAAATATACTCTTGAAAGATAAGCGGATATAGTAAGTCCTGTTTCAAAAATTTATCGAGTTCAAAATATCGTTGAAATTCCCCCATTTTAAATTAGATTTGAACCAAAGATAGGCATAAGATACTTCTTGGATTATCAAATGATACATAGTGCGATACGGTCAAAACGTAGTATAATAATAAAATAATATATACCTCGGAGACAGGTAAGCTCATCAACGGACTCTCCATCCTCTTTTTTTTTCATCTAATAGGTTTATGTTCGTTATAGGATAACAAGATGGTTAGAAATCTTTTATTTTTTAAACCCAATCGCTCTTTTGATTTTGGAAAGAATTGAATTATCTTTATCAATATACTGCTTCTTTTACACATTCCTCTCCAATGCATAAATGGAGAATATCAACATAGTTAGGATTCATAAAAAAAGGATAATCCACTCATAATAGGCATAGGAGAAGCCGTTCCCGCACCAGGCACTAATCCATTTTTAACGTCTATCTAATTAGATCGGGTAATCATTCAAAGTTAAGAACAGAAGCCGGTTGCTTTTTTGTTTCCCTATAATTAGAGCCAGAGGGCTCTATCCATTTATTCACTCGACCCAACTTTAAATTCATTTTGTTCCGCCCCGATCCAAGCCTTCAAACAAGTCTTTGTACCGATCCGGTAAGAATGCAATATTCTCAGAATTATCTATTGCTACGACATGCTATTTTTTCCATTCATTCCCTTTCAGGATCAGTCGTGGTCTTACAAACTCTACCGATGGTATGGACGAATCCCTTGCTTCATCCAAATGTGTAAACGATACTAGCCGCACTTAAAAGCCGAGTACTCTACCGTTGAGTTAGCAACCCAAAAATCTAAAAACAATAGGATGTGTAAATGTCAATACAGTAAAAAAATATAACTAAATTTGAGTGCCATTACACAATCAAAACATTTTATTTTAAACTAAGAATACAAAAATAAATCTCAAAATTAAATCGCTTCTGAACTGAATATAAAAATGAAGAGATCAGATGCAAATATACTAAATTTGCATATAATTCGAATTTAGAATAGATATAAATGTACAAGTGAATCAACCTCCCGTTCTTTTTTTTCACTCCAATAAAAAATTATTGTATCACAGAGAATTCAACGAACCCATCAATTGAACGAAGTAAAATAAAAAACCGAACCTATGTCAAGAAAAGATTTATACTTATACACGATCAAATTATATTTGTTCGATACACTGTTGTCAATATAAATGTGAATACAAAAATGGAAATAATTTAAATATTCACTATAAGGACTGGTGTTGGATTGGCACTACATAGATGCAAAAAGGTGTAGATAGTAGATCAAGGAATAAAAAGTAGTAAAAAAAAAAATCCGAGTTCTTCAATCAATATAAGTTGAGCGAATAAGCAAGTTTGATTCCGTGGTTATTATTATTTGTTAGTAGAGTTCCAATGAAAACCAGTCGATTGCAGATAATGTCATAATTTTAGATTTCGAGATCCAATTTCTTCATCTAGTCCCTCTATTTTGGGAATATCCCCCTTCGCTTTTTGTCGTTATATACCAATACCACTAGAACAGGGGATTCTATGGGAACAATACGAAAAGGCGGGGTTAGAGAAGTAGAGAAAAGCTTATACTCTTTATTTTCATTTTGTTTGATTAAAGGGAAGTTCCTTAAAAACCTCCGCCTTCTTTGAAATATCATGAACAGTTCCTGTAGGTTGAGCGCCTTTTTCAAGGAAATATAGAATAGCAGGAACGTTTGAATAAGTTTGATTCTTTATCGGATCATAAAAACCAACTTTCCGGAGATCTCTCCCCTCTCTTCGGGATCGAACATCAATTGCAACGATTCGATAGACGGCTCATTGGGATAGATTAAAATACCCCCCCTAGAAACGTATAAGAGGTTTTCTCCTCGTACGGCTCGAGAAAATTATGTCTATGTATAAAATTAGAGTGTCAAATAGATCCATAAAATCATCAAATCAATTAGACTATGATTAAAGATTTCAATTTGTTTCATTTAGAAATAATTGTACTCATAACTCAAGTGGGATAACTCTCAAATAGCTCACAATCCCTAAGCTATTTCATTTTTTGAGTGGTCTCTAGCCCCCTTCTTGTCTCGTTTATAATCTGTTTTATTCTTCATATTTAGTTGTTGAGACAATGAAAAATGGTGTTTCCTTGTTCCAGGATCCTTTATCTTTTGTTTGAATCATTGGGTTTAGACATTACTTCGGTGATCCTTAATCCTTATCAAAATGGCAGCAACATACCTTTTTTGTGATTTCGTTCTATCAAAGAATCATCAGAACGGTTGATTCACGCGTGTTCCACTTTTGATTGAAAAAGTTTTACCAAGTCCAACAAATTTGACTTTTTTTTAGATTTCGATTTGAAACTTTCTAAAATGGAATCCTTTCAATTTCTATATAGAAGCTATATTTACGAAGTTGTTCAAACTTATTAATTGACACTAACCCTAGACCCTTACCCTTGAGAAATGACTCAATACTTTCTACTCGAGCTCCATCATGTAACTATAATAACCCCTTTTTTACATTACAACCCAAGAAAAAACTGATGGGTTCTAGTCGAGCAGAACAAAGGATGTCGAGTCAAGAGCACTTCTATTCGTAATAAAATGGTGGATTATTACATCCACAGCTGATCATGTCCTTCAAGTCGCACGTTGCTTTCTACCACATCGTTTCAAACGAAGTTTTACCATAACATTCCTCTAGTTTGGAACTAGTATTTAATTGATTCAATTATGGAATCATGAATAGTCATTAGTGCGATCGCTAAATAATAAGAAATCTGTACTTTTGTCCTTCTATATCGATAATAGAAATAGATATGAATGGGTAGTTAGTTTCTGAAAACGTCTCAGCACTAATTTTTAAATCCCATAGGTAGCAAATAAACGGAAGAATAGAACTCTTAGACCCAAACAAAAAATGACAAAAAACTCGGTGCAAAGAAAACAGATCTGTTACATATGTAATTTACTTGATCGTTTGTTAATGAGATTCAGACAGATACATAGATATATGTATTTCAATTAAATATTAAAACGAAAATATATAGGATAGGGTACCGAAATTCACTTCAATAGGAATAGCAGAGAGGGATGGGCACAGGCATACAATGATAGTCTGTCCAACTTTTTTTATTCAAACTAGTGTGGTGTGGGGTCTATGTTCCTATCTGACCTAGATAACAAAACAACTAGATTAAGTTACATCTCTGTCTCATTCGAACGCAATTTAGTTTGATAAAACAATATTCTTCTCTGAATCAGATAAGTAAAAATGATAAACAAGAATCATATTATAGCCACTACTCCACTCTTAAATTCAAATTAAAGATCTTAAAGAGAGTCTTGTTCAAAAAAGCAAGAGTTTTACGGATATGATATAATGGGTGCTCTGGGACGGAAGGATTCGAACCTCCGAATAGCGGGACCAAAACCCGTTGCCTTACCACTTGGCCACGCCCCATTTAAATTCCAATTCTGCACTAATAAACACTAATATGAGTGTTGGTTTTTCGTCAATTCCAATGCAAATACATATCTATGCACTATATTGTTGATAGGATTTTGCTACGTGTAGATATATATAATATAGAATTAAACTGGACTTGATTGATCATTACATATAATTTAATTAAGATATTGTATTGTATAAACGTATGATTTCTTATATTCTCTTTTTAGAATTGAAGGCTTTTGATTGGGTGAATGGGTTGAAAGGATTTTTTGGTCTACTTTACTTTCTTCATTATTTTTTGCCTTATATCAATAAGATATCAATAACTCAATCAAAATACAATTATCTCCAAGAAAAAAATCTTTGTTATGCTTAATATTTTTTGCGGTATCTGTCTTAACTCTGCCCTTTATTTGAGTAGTTTTTTCTTGGCCAAATTACCCGAGGCCTACTCTTTTTTAAATCCAATTGTCGATTTTATGCCGGTCATACCTTTGCTGTTTTTTCTTTTAGCCTTTGTTTGGCAAGCTGCTGTAAGTTTTCGATGAAATTTTGAATTAAGTCTTAGAGTATGAACCTTTAGTTGAAACATTGAAATTCTTGAATCACCCCATTTCTTCATTATGACCTTTTTCTTTTCTCGTCAAAGATCTTATATAGGATACCCCACAATTCGGTATTGCGGGTATTTCAAAATAAAATTCAAATTTTACTAAAGAAAAACCCTGTCTAAAAATAAAAAAAGTACTTCCTTTCATGGTGTCAAAATATGATATGTGATATAAAAATGGATAATCTATTCTCTAAAAAAAAAAAAAAAGATCTTGGAGATTGTGTAATGCTTACTCTCAAACTCTTCGTTTACACAGTAGTGATATTCTTTGTTTCTCTCTTCATCTTCGGATTCTTATCTAATGATCCAGGACGTAATCCTGGACGTGAAGAATAAGCATCAAATAATACTTTTACTTGATCGAAAGATAACTTAAATATCAAGCGATCCAGGGAAACGGAAAGAGAGGGATTCGAACCCTCGGTACGAATAACTCGTACAACGGATTAGCAATCCGACGCTTTAGTCCACTCAGCCATCTCTCCCAATTGAAAACGGATAATAACTATGTTACATTACATATAAAGTAAGGATTGAAATTATCTCTTTATCCTTATTAAAATTTAAATAGACTTATATCTTAAAAAGATAGTATAGTTTAGTCTAATTAATATCTCTATTTAATTCTAATTAAATTAGAATTAAAATAAAAGTTCTATAATTTATATAATTATATATATATCACGTTTATCAGCAATTCCAACTCTAAAGTACGGGCTCGCAAAATTTTTTTATGATAAAAAAAAAAGAATACCTCGTTATTTTTGTCGGATAAGGGCTTTTCCATGGCCTGGCCGGGTCAGTACCTAGCCGGGCCTTTTTTTGTTCCACTGAATCATAATCATAGATAATTAGCTGAATTTAAAAATGTTATTGAAGCAACAACAATAATAAATCTTAAATTATAAGGAGGATTCTTTCTATTCCTATGATAGGGAATTCAAGTATCATTTCTGATTTTTGATTATTTTTTTTTTAGCACCCTTTTCTTAATCGCATTAAGTACCCAACAAAACACGTCAACACTTCATTTTTAATAATTCTTGTCTGATCCTGTATTGATTACATCCGATTCGACAAAAGATCCATTTATAGATAATAATCGCATTGTAGCGGGTATAGTTTAGTGGTAAAAGTGTGATTCGTTCTATATAACCCCTTACATAGTTAAGGGGTCCTTCGGTTTTCTTCATATTCCGAAAAAAAAACTTTATTTCTTAAAAGGATTTAATTCTTTACCTCTCAATGACAGATTCGAGGAAGAATATACATTCTCGTGCTTTTTATATTTTATACAAGGATCAATTAGCAATTGAAAAATTGGATTATGAAATTACGAAACATAATTTTTTTTTGGATCACTACTTCCAATTGAATGAGTAAAAGGATCTATGGATGAAGAAAGCTTTTTTCTAATCGTAACTAAATCTTCAATTTTAGATTTGTTTATAGATTATAGAGGGGAGATTGAAGCAAAATAGCTATTAAACGATGGCTTTGGTTTACTAGAGACATCGATATATTGTTTAGCTCGGTGGAAAGAAAATTCTTTTCCTCAGGATTCGTTCAAATAGAAATAGAGAACGAAGTAACTAGAAAGAGTGTTATAATCCTCCTCTTCTAGAGGGATCATCTAGAAAGCGAGTAGTTTAAAATGTATTCAGACAGTAAAGGCTGACATAGATGTTATGGGTCAATTTTTTTTTCAGTTACGTCTTAAATCGGGGAAATTATCCATCTACCATAAAGGAGCCGAATGAAATAAAAGTTTCATGTTCGGTTTTGAATTAGAGACGTTAAAAATGATGAATCGACGTCGACTATAACCCCTAGCCTTCCAAGCTAACGATGCGGGTTCGATTCCCGCTACCCGCTTTCTCTTTTTATTATTTTAAAAATTCAATTCATAATTTCACCTTAATCTATCATTGAATTGAATACGTAATTGTCGAAATTTGCTCACATACAATCCGCTATTTATTTTTTTTTTACGAACAAGAGATTCGAAGTAAAAAATACGAAAACAAATAGGAATGAAAGGCGTCCATTGTCTAATGGATAGGACATAGGTCTTCTAAACCTTTGGTATAGGTTCAAATCCTATTGGACGCAATTTTTTTCCATATATATAAATATATAATATATATTTTTTTGATTTCTATATTTCTATGTCAAGAAATATTTTTTGAATAATTTTCATTGAATCCGAGATACTTATATTTTATTTAATATATGAAATTATTTAATATTAAAATATTCGAAAATAAAAATAATATCTAATTAATCTAAAAAAAAATCACCTTTTTTTTTCATTTTAAATTTTGAAAAATATAAAAGATATAAGAGTGATCCATTTTTTATGCTTGTTCCTGAAGTAGAAAGCGTTCCATCTGTTCCTGAATAGCTTCTTTCAAAATGGCTTCCGCTTCCTCGGTAAATTTCTTGGTAGAAGATATTATTTCGTGAAGCTGAGGTTTATTCGTTTTTAAAAAAGTACGCAACTCAACAAGAAATTTCCTTACCTGTCCAATCTCTAATGAATCGAGATAGCCATTTGTTCCGGTATAAATAGTCATTATCTGTTCTTCTACCGTAAGAGGGGCTGATTGGGATTGCTTAAGCAATTCCCGTAATCGTTGACCTCTTGCCAATTGATTCTGAGTAGCTTTATCAAGATCAGAGGCAAATTGTGC